AAGACTCTTATACAAGGTACTTAAATGTAAATGAAATACTGTGATTTGAATTTGAAATAAAGTTTAGAAATTTTTTTAGTATATTGATTGCAGCGAAAGTTTTCATAATTGGATTTCAAGTTAATAACTTCTATTTATCCTTCCTTACTTCTTCTTCGTTTCGGATCGAAAATAGAAGAGTTTAGTAAATCAAAAATCCAAAGGGGGTTCATGGCCAAGGGAAAAGATGTCCGAATAACGGTTATTTTGGAATGTACCGGTTGTGTTCGAAACGGTGTTAATAAGGTATCAACGGGTATTTCAAGATATATTACTGAAAAGAATCGTCACAACACGCCTAATCGATTGGAATTGAGAAAATTCTGTGCATTTTGTTACAAACATATTATTCATGGGGAGATAAAGAAATAGATCGAATCGAGCAGATGTATGTAACCCTTCCAAGGAAGGGTAAAAATGACATTCTATATATAACATAATTAAATATAAACAAACCAAATCCTATTTATTCTAATTCATTTTAGATCCGACCTAAATAGGATTTTCGGGATAAGGAATAAACTAAACAAACCATGGATAAATCCAAGCGGCCTTTTCTTAAATCCAAGCGATCTTTTCGTAGGCGTTTGCCCCCGATTCAATCGGGGGATCGAATTGATTATAGAAACATGAGTTTAATTAGTCGATTTATTAGCGAACAAGGAAAAATATTATCTAGACGGGTGAATAGATTGACCTTGAAACAACAACGATTAATTACTATTGCTATAAAACAAGCTCGTATTTTATCTTTGTTACCTTTTCTTAATAATGAGAAACAGTTTGAAAGAACCGAGTCGACCACCAGAACTGCGGGTCTTCGAGCCAGAAATAAATAGGCTTACTCGTTCTTCACTTGACTAAAAAAAGTAAAATACGAACTCAAACGCAGATTGATGTTTTGTTCAAAAAATATGAAAAATCTAGATTGAATTATCGTGTCCTAAGAAAAAAAAGAATCGGGCAAGAATAAAGATTTTTTTTGAGTGTGTTCATTCAGTTTTACTATTTTTTTATCATATTTATTTTGACTTTACCCTCCCGGAGTTCATTCTCCGGGGAACTCCGTTTAAATTATTCCGGTGGATTCTTTCCAATCTACTTCTTTTATGATCTCATTGGAAATCATATAAAGACAATTTTTATTTGATATAGCTATTTGTGCAAGTATTTTACGATTAAGAAGCACCTGTTTCTTATATAGGTCGTGTATTAATCTACTATAACTATAGGATACCCCTATTTCACGAATTACTGCGTTTATTCGAGTGATCCACAAACGGCGAAAATTTCTCTTTTGCTTATCCCTATCCCGATGCGACGAAACCAAAGCTCTTATTTTCTGTTGAGTAATTGTTCGAGTAAGTCTTGAATGAGCCCCTCGAAAGCTTGATGCAAATAAACGAATTTTTGTTCTACGTCTCCGAGCTATATTTCCCCGTCTAATTCTGGTCATTGAATAAATGAAACTTTGACGAATAACTAATAGATTTCCTTTCTTTCAGTTATTCTTTTTCCCTTTCCTAGTCTATTAATAACAAAGCTTTTTTCCAATGTATAAACTAAAAATTCCAATGACTTTGGCTACTATAACCTTCCCGACCGCTATTTTTCTTTTTTCTAGACATTTAACTTCGAAATAATAAATTTCATTTTACTAGGTATCAAAATATAATAAATAAAAAATATAAATGGATAAAGAAATAGTGGCTTCCTTCGTTTATATGGTTACTTCTTAAACGGTGAGGTTTTCTCTATACACCGGAGCCTTTACTTCATTTAATCAATGTTATTGGTAACTTGTATAGTTCACATTCTTTGGCTCTACCCATGAATTATCCAGTAATAGGTCTTTCACGATTAGATCTACTTACACAGTAACGGTATTTAATTATGAAAGTTGGCTGGGTAGCTAACCCTGTTAGTCCGTTCTTGCAAGAGGGGCCTAAGTTTTATGTTTTTATTTTTAAGTAGGATTTTCTCCGCTTAATGGATAACCATTTGCTACCAATGGAGAATTGCTTCTCATCTTAAATTGAGGTGATTGGATTTGCACCAATGGAAACCATAAATTTCATACACAATAGAATGGATAGATTCTTTTTTTTTATACTGAATTGAACGGACTTCTTTTTCTATTCTATCCTATTCCCCGGTACTGATCATTGATACTAGAAAAGGTTTTCTTTCTTTATCCCAGCTCATGATCTGAACGAGTCGCACATACACCCTAGTACATGTTCCTCGACGCTGAGGGCATCCCCGAAGCGCGGGGGATTTTGTGACATTTCTGATTGGCTGTCTTGTATTTCTAATAAGTTGTTTAATAGTTGGCATGTTGAATCATATCATATAAATAATGGGCTGGTTTAGATCGATCCTAACCTGATGATTTTTAATTACTTCTATTTAATTTTCTAGTAAATTCAGCAAAAATATAAAATAGGAAATCGAGAATTTG